CTTGCTTGAACATGAATAACCCCTTTTGGTATTCTACGCGCACTCTTACGTAAACCAATACGCCCATTCCTACGTGAACCGATTCTGGGTGCGGGTTTTGCCATATTTTATCGTCTCATAAATATAAGTCAGAGGTATATGGATATATCCATTTCATGCCAAAACGGATCTTTTCCGCTTTTTTTTATTTGTATATTGGGTCCCTTAGGGAGTCTCTTTTATTTTATAAAGATTATCCTTGTCTTTGTTTATGTCTCGGGTTGGAACAAATTACTATAATTCGTCCCCGTCTACGGATCAGTCTACATTTTTCACAAATTTTACGAATGGAGGCCCTTATTTTCATATTTGTCATTCCTTAACTGAATTTCAAATTTACTTATTTGAAGAAAATGAGTTTCTGGAAATTTGAAACTTTCGAATTGTATCCCTCCGAAAGGAATATTGAAGTTGAAAAAAAAAAACCACCTAATCGTTTGAATCCTTGTTTCGGAGTCTAGAAACTATATGCCCTTTGGTTGAATCATAATGACTTCTTTCAATTTTTACTCTATCTTCCGTTGGTATACGTATAAAACTACGTTGAATCCTTCCTGAACCATAACCTAGAATCCGATCTTCATTATCTAAAGGAATCCGAAGCATACCATTCGGAAGTGATTCAGGAATTAAACTTTCATGAATCCAGTTTTATTTTTTCATTCGCGGTAAAACCTCCTTGAAGTATTAACTAATGTAAGAGGAGAGTGAGAATAGAAACCCGTTCTTTATCTTTTTTTTTTTCACAAATAGTAAAGTTCCATATCTTAATTTGGATATAAGAAAGCTTACCATATATAACACAAAATTTCTCCGCCGATTCCTTCTAGTCGGGCCTCTCGGTCCGTCATTATACCCCGAGAGGTAGAAAGAATTACAATCCCCATCCCACCTAAAATTCTAGGAATTCGTTGATAACTAGAATAGATTCGTAGACCGGGTCGACTGATCCGTTTTAAATTTAAAACAGTTTTACATGGACCTTTCCTATTCCTTCTATGCCGTAGGGTTAAAACCAAAAAATATTTGTTGTTTTCCTGATGTTTCCTCACATTTTCAATAAAACCTTCTCTTAACAGTATTTTAACAAGGTTTTCGGTGATGTTAGTAGATGGTATTCGAACTGTTCCTTTTCTATTCATGTCAGCATTGCGTATAGAAGTTATTATATCAGCAATAGTGTCTTTACCCATGATAAATTAAAATTATTGTTACCCCCGAACTTTGATATAATCAACATGCTTTTTTCTTTCTATTTTATGAATTGTTAAAGATATATGCGTGAGACAAATTTACTAATTAATCTAGTTTACTCTATTCATATTTGATTCAAATGCTATAATAGCATTAGAGTCTCCGTTTTATTAGACTTATAATACTTCAGGTGCTAATGAAACTATTTTAGTGAAATTTAACTGTCTCAATTCCCGTGCGATCGCACCAAAAATTCTAGTTCCTTTGGGATTTCCTTCTTGATCAATAACAACCGCAGCATTGTCATCATATCGTAGTATCATACCGTTGTCACGTTTGAGTTCTTTACAAGTACGTACAATTACAGCTCTGATCACTTCGGATTTTTCTAGAGGTGTATTTGGTATTGCTTCCTTGATTACAGCAACAATAACGTCACCAATATGAGCATATCGTCGATTACTAGCTCCTATGATTCGAATACACATTAATTGTCGGGCCCCGCTGTTATCCGCTACATTTAAGTGGGTTTGAGGTTGAATCATATCATTTTTTTTTTATTTGCTCTTTCACTGCGAAGGGGCTAAGTAAAAAAAGAAATATTGTTTGTCCAAAACAAAAAAAAAAAGAAACCTATAATTTTGTTTTTTTTTTTTTTTCATTCAAAAGATTTCTTTTCTTTGGTTATACATTCTTATCCCGAAATAATGAATTGCGTTCGTATAGGCATTTTGGATGCCGCTATTGAAATAGCCTTTCTGGCTACATTTTCTGCTACTCCACCCATTTCATAAAGTATTCTACCCGGTTTAACGATAGCTACCCAATATTCGGGAGATCCTTTACCGGAACCCATACGCGTTTCCGCGGGTCTTACTGTAACAGGTTTGTCTGGAAATATACGTACCCATATTTTTCCGCCGCGGCGTACGTTTCGTGTCATTGCTCGCCGCCCTGCTTCTATTTGTCTAGACGTGATCCACGCGGGTTCAAGTGCCTGAAGAGCATATCTACCAAAGCAAATACGATTACCTCGATAAGATATTCCTTTCATTCTTCCTCTATGTTGTTTACGGAATCTGGCTCTTTTGGGGTTATAGTTGATGGTTCTTTTTCAATTTCAATTCCATCTCTACTACAGAACCGGACATGAGAGTTTCTTCTCATCCAGCTCCTCGCGAATGAAAAATAATAATTATAACATGGTATACATGTATTTAATGAATAATATACTGAATCGTGGGAGTCTTTGAGATTTTATCTAATCTATTAGAAATTTGTATATCTTGTTTTGATAGTTTATATAAAAAAAACTAAACATGTATTCAATTTCTATTTATTTATAGTTATAGATAATTATTTTATAGATTAGTTAGAGATAATAGATAATAATAATAGAATTTCGTTTTATTATAACGAGTATTTATTTTGTTTTGTCTTTTTTATTATCATATTATATTGGATCTATCAAAATTTAGAAATCCAATAAAATAAAAAAATAAAAACTTTCGCGAGCGAATATTTACTCTTTCCATATCTATTTCAGTTGTAGGGTTATCCTATGACATGGCCTCTCAGAATAAAAGTGGATTGGTCCCGGGTTCGTTTCGCCATCCTACCCAATGAATTATTAGGATTCGTTTTCAATAGAATCTTCTGCATCCACGGGTTCCGTCGTTCCCATCGCTTCGCGATTAATGGTTAGGCCTGAATTCTACAGCGGAGCTCCTAATGAAAATGAAATGTGTTATTGAGTCAATTTTCTCAGTCTTTGTGGACCCAGGGCTCTTGACTTTTTTTGTTCTAGGAACAAATTCATCGAATTATAGATCAATCAAATTAGTATTGATGCTTTATTACGCTATCCTTTATAAGATCGCTCAGAGACCTTACATATTGGAATCATATAGCATTAGTATTCTTTTTCTCTCTTTCTCTCACCCTTCCATTTATCTGCATTCTTTTTGTTATTGCTTCACAACTTAAAATTGGTTTTTCTTTTTTTTGCTTGTTTATGCAAACAAAAATTCAGTTGCTACAATGATATGATCAATATATCATATCGTGACTAGTTCTTTAGATCCAGATAATATGAAGCGATGAGTTGGTTAGTAGTTCGATAGTTATTAGTTCATACTATGGGCCAGTCCGTTTTTTTGACTACTAACCCTACAAAAACCAACGAGTCACACACTAAGCATAGCAATTATATCAATATAAAAAAATGAATTGAATTTTTATTCAACCTTATAGAATTGCCCATTTTTTTTTTGATTTAACAGAAAAAGAATGAAAGAGTTTGTCATTTTTTTCTTTTTTATTTCCGATAGAACGTAAAGACAAGTCAAATAAAGGCTTAGGCTTCCTCGTCTACAAATATCCAAATTTTGATGCCTAATACCCCATAGATAGTTCCAACTGCATAGGAACAATAATCAATTTTAGCTCGAATGGTTTGTAGAGGAACTCTACCCTCTCTGATCCATTCGACACGCGCAATCTCTTTTCCGTCGATACGTCCTGCAATTTGTACTTGAATTCCTTTTGTACCTGCTTGTTCAGTTAATTCAATAGCCTTTTTCATTGCTTTTCGAAATGAAACCCTATTCTTTAATTGTCCGGCTATAAATTCGGCGAGAATATTAGGGTGTCCATAAGGGTTTGTAATTCTTGTAAGAGCAATGTTGAGTTTTCGGTTTACACAATTAATTTCTTTTTGTACATCTATCTGCAATTCTTCGATTCTTCGAGGCCCACCTTTACCTTCTAGTAATAATTTTGGGAATCCCATATAGATTATGACCTGAATCAAATCGATTCTTTTTTGAATCTTTATGCATGCAATTCCCTCAACACCAGAGGAAATTTGAATATTTTTTTGTACATAATTCTTGATCCAATCTCGGATTTTTTGATCTTCTTGTAGCCCTTCGGAATAATTTTGTGGTTGTGCAAACCAAAGAGAATGATGACCTTGGGTTGCACCAAGTCTGAAACCAAGTGGATTTATTTTTTGTCCCATAATCTCCCAATACTATATATATCATGACACGTCATATCCGTGTACTTACTTATTTTTATTTCTCCATACGTTGCCTTTGAAGTATAATATGGCGTATTTGGCTCCTTTATACTTCCTTTTTTATACTTCCTTTACAGATATATCTTTTAATCCAATAGTTATATGAAAAACGGGTCTTTTTATCGGATAACTACGCCCTCGAGCTCGAGGTTTTCATTTTTTCACAGTAGTACCCCTTCACGACTTCCGCTTTACTAATGATTAAACTTGCTTCGTTTAAACTGACATTGTGAATAGCATTTGTTGCTGCAGAATAAACCAATTTAAAAATTGGATAACCCACCCGATAAGGCATAAGTTCGAGTCTCCTACGTCTTTCTTCGTATAAACGTCCACAAATCTGATCAATTTCAATTACTCTTTCTGCTTTATTAGCAGACATACATATATGTTTACTTAAAGCGCATATATATTTCGGTATATGGATTCTTCTTTATCATAAGATTTGCCTCTCGCTAATAAACAATAAGCATCTATATTCACTTTTATTAACTACTCTTATTTTAACGACGAGATCTATTATCATTTTTTGCGTGTCCTCGGAAATTTATAGTAGGTATGAATTCCCCCAATTTATGGCCCACCATACGATCTGTTATATAAATAGGAAAATGTTCTTTTCCATTATGTATAGCAATAGTATGGCCAATCATTATGGGTATAATGGTAGATGTTCGGGACCAAG